TTGTAGAGAATTCCTGTCTTGTTTTCCACATCCTTCTTCTTTTTTATTGGTATATCAAATTCATTTCTTCTTTTTTTCTCATATCAGATAACAAACCTATAATTAAAAAATGACTTTTTTTTACGAAAATTCTCTCAATTTCAATTTGACATAAATAGGCGTTTCCATTTTCAAATTTCAAATGGAATTTATAAGATCGTTCTAGTAGACAATATTTCAATTCTCATTTTCAAAGTGGGGGGGCGGAAGTTACGTATACAAATACAAGAATTTCTTAACTACATGTACATCCGTAGTTATATATATTACTATATATAATGTAATACAATAAATAAAGAAGGAGGATTTCAAATGCGAGATCTAAAAACATATCTTTCCGTAGCACCGGTACTAAGTACTCTATGGTTCGCTTCGTTAGCAGGTTTATTAATAGAGATTAATCGTTTATTTCCCGATGCATTAACATTTCCCTTTTTTTCATTCTAGTTATTAACATCAGAAAGGGGTGAAAAATTTTAGAGATACGATCAACGATCGGGGACTAATCCCCCCCCTTTTTTTTTCTAATTCATTCTAAAAAAATAATTAGAAAAAAGTGGGGGGGGGCGAAAGGTCATAAAAATGAGGGTTCAGGATCCAATTAAATTAGTAATAGAACAAAAAAAGTGTTGCTAGGGAAAGAGTATCCGATGAGATACTTAAAAAAAAATACTCTACAAAGATTTTAAGTTTTCACAAAATCATTGTATTGCTTATTATTTAATTTTTATTTAATTACTAATTAATATTAATTGCAACGAAATATTTCAAAATTTTTTTTAGTTAACAACTTCTATTTTTTTGGTTCTTGTTCTTTCTGGATCCTAAAAATAAAATAGAAGATTGGGGTGAATCATAAATCCAAAGGAGGTTTCATGGCCAAGGGTAAAGATGTTCGAGTAACAATTATTTTGGAATGTACCAGTTGTGTTCGAAATGATATTAAGAAAGAATCCGCGGGAATTTCCAGATATATTACTCAAAAGAATCGGCATAATACCCCTAGTCGATTGGAATTGAGAAAATTCTGTCCCTATTGTTATAAACATACAATTCACGGGGAAATCAAGAAATAGATAAAATTGAGTGCTTGTATGTCACCTTTTATTTTAAGAAAAGGAATAATGCTAGTATCTATATATTATTACATATATATAAATATAAACAAATAAATCAATAGAAAGAAATCTAATCCTATATTCTTAATTCTATATAGAAACTCTATCCTATATAGAAATATAAATCGTTTTTATTTTGATCCGATCAAAATAGGATTTTAGAGATTAGGATTTTATAGAGATAAGGAATAAAAAAATTATGAATAAATCTAAGCGACTTTTTACTAAATCCAAGCGATCTTTTCGTAGGCGTTTGCCCCCGATCCAATCGGGGGATCGAATTGATTATAGAAACATGAGTTTAATTAGTCGATTTATTAGTGAACAAGGAAAAATATTATCTAGACGGGTGAATAGAGTTACTTTAAAACAACAACGATTAATCACTATTGCTATAAAACAAGCTCGTATTTTATCTTTGTTACCTTTTCTTAATAATCAGAAACAATTTGAAAGAAGTGAGTCGACCCCTAGAACTACTAGCCTTAGAACCAGAAAAAAATAGACTTATTCTTCAATTGAATAACAATTCCAATCTGAAGGAATTAAAAAAGAGATTAACATTTTGTTCGAAAAATCCAATCAAGAATCAAAATTTGATTGTTATGTCTGTGTCTGTCAGAAAACAAAAAAAGAAAAGAATTCTCGAAAAGAAAAAGAATAACTTAACTCTTTTTTTAGCGACTATATACTCTCGTTTTGTTTTGACGACTTTTTTATAATACTAATTTCTACTCTACCTTCCCCGAGCTCATTCTCCTTAGAACTCTATTTCAAATATTTTAGTGGATTTCTTCCAATCCCCTTATTCTTTTATCTCATTCGAAATCGTATAAAGACAACTCCTATTTAATAGAGCTATTTGTGCAAGTATTTTCCGATTAAGAAGTAATTGCTTTTTGTACAGATTGTGTATGAATCGGTTATAACTATAGAATACCCCCATTTCGTGAATTACGGCATTTATTCGAGTGATCCATAAGCGCCGAAAATCCCTTTTTCTTTTACCCCTATCCCGATGAGCCGAAACTAAAGCTCTTATTCTCTGTTGAGTCATAGTTCGTGTAAGTCGTGAATGAGCCCCTCGAAAGCTTGATGCAAATAAACGAAGTTTTGTTCTACGCCTCCGAGCTATATATCCGCGTTTAATTCTAGTCATTGAATAAATCAAACTTTGATGAATAACTAATTCTTTTTTTAGTTATTCTTTTCCCCTTTACTAGTCTATTAATAACCAAACGAATTATTCCAATGTATAAAAAAAAATTCCAATGGCTTTTGCTACTCTAACCTTCCCCACCACTACTTTTTGCTAGGTATTTTGCTTTGCTTTGAATGGATAAATAGTGGGTTCCATCGTTTCTATGGTTACTTCTAAAACGGTGAGGTCCTCTCTATACACCGGAGCTCCTTCTTTTAATTAATCAATACTATTGGTAACTTGTACAATTCACATTCTTTGGCTCTACCCCATCAATATTCCAGTAATAGGTCTTTCACAATGAGATCCACTTTATACAGTAACGGTATTTCATTTGTAAAATTGATTTGGTCGTTTACCTTGTTAGTCCGTTCTTTTCTTTCAAGAGTGGATTTAATAAAAAATGGAATTTCCCCCGCTTAATGGATAACCATTTGTTATCATTGGGGGTTTTCTAAAAAATGGAGTTGATTGGATTTGCACCAATGTAAACCATAAGTTTCAGACACAATAGAAGATATGAACGATCTATCTTTTTTAAATAATGAATCGAGTTCCTCCATTCTATTTTATTCACAGGTACTGATCCTTGATATTTCAAAAAGAATTTCCTTTTTGTGTCTCAGTCTATGATCTAAACGAGTCGCACATACACCCGAGTACATGTTCCTCGTCGCTGAGGGCATCCCCGAAGCGCTGGGGATTTCGTGACATTTCGGATTGGCTGTCTTGTATTTCTAATAAGTTGTTTAATGGTTGGCATACGGAATCATATAAATAATGGGCTGGTTTAGATTAGTTCTAACCGGTTAATTCTGAATTACTTCTCTTCAAGATTCTCTTCAATATATTTTTTTTTATATTGAAGAGAATATGAAACTAAACCTTTAATCTAAAAAGATATAAAATTAGAAATTGTAGATTTGCATGAAATCGCTCCTATTTTTTATTGAACCGCGACAAGATCAACAATTCCATGAGCTTGGGCTTCTGTTGCTGACATAAAAACATCCCTTTCCATGTCTTCGGATACAACCCATATAGGTTTGCCCGTTCTTTGTACATAAACCCTTGTGATAGTTTCGCGAAGTTTTAGTAGTTCTTCCGCTTCCAAGATAAATTCTCCCGTTTGTGCCTCATAAAACGAACTAGCGGGTTGATGGATCATTACCCTGATGATATAATAGAAAATTTTCTTCTATTTCGCAGAATGAGGCGAGATAACCAAAAAAACAGAGAAAATTGAATAACCGTACAGGCTTTTTTGTGCATTGCATACGGCTCCACAATGGAATTTACTTTTTTTACCTTTCCTTTTGGCGAAAGAAAAAAAAATATAGGTTGTATTATACGCAGATCCAGAACTCATCCAATTACCATCCTTCTTTTTTGTAGGAGTTAAAAAAATACTATGATGGTTCCGTTGCTTTATATATCATTTTTTTGCTTTGTCTATGATTCAGCAATCCCAAAGTGTCTTTTTTTTTTTTTATATATAAATTTTTTAAATAAGCTTCCGGTGTGAAAACAAAGTTTGTGACGCTGAGATGTGCCCGAATAGGTAAGATATCATTTGAAATACCCCTTCCTTATCTCATACTACTCTTTCAATATATAATCTAATTTTTTTAATCTAAAAAATTTCATATCGAATTCGAAGTGCCATGCTATTATTACTTAACTAATTCATATTTTCGATGGCGAAGGCATAGTATTTTTTTCTCGAAAATAAAAAAACTCATTGGCGCCAAGCGTGAGGGAATGCTATACGTTTGGTAATTGCTCCTCCGACTAGGATAAAGGATGCTATTGAAGCGGCCAATCCCATGCATATTGTCTGTACATCGGGTCGCACAAATTGCATAGTATCATAAATAGCCATTCCAGATATTACCCATCCACCAGGAGAGTTTATAAACAAATAAAGATCTTTGGTATCCTTTTCTATACTGAGATATATCATAAGACTAATAAGTTGATTCGAGATTTCGGTATCAACCTCTTGGCCTAAAAAAAATAATCTTTCTCGATAAAGTCGGTTGATTAGGATAAAATTTTATTCCTTAGGAGCCGTACAGGCACCTTTTGATGCATACGGTTCAACAAAAATTGTGAAAAAATCAATGTGTCGATTCCAACCCCCTTTTTTTTTCATAGAAGGTTTTTCTTTCTAACTTATAACGGAAGGACTTGCTCCCAAAAGTCAAAGAAAAAATCTGTTTTGGCCCCTTTTATTAGATATTATAATCCTATAATAAAACGATTGATTAAGCCTGTCAGACTAACTTGATTCGTTGATATTTTTTTTTCATCGAGATTCAGTTGAAATGTCGATGGTTTTTTCTTGTTCCTGAACGGGCTTCTTCCTTTTTTTGATTCCATTTTTTAGGTTTATGCTCTACCCCGAGTAAAAGGAAAAATTTGCCCGATTTTGATTTGCACATATAGGACAAATGAACCAAATACCGCATCTTTTTTTACTACTCCTTCTTTTTTTTTCAATTCATTTCTTTCACATGTCTTCTGTCAACTAGTCAACAAATTTTTCATTATATTATTTGATTTGAGCAACAGTCTGTTTTAGATCACCCTGTTTCAAAAATTTTTTTTTTAGAATTTTTATCATAATTTTGCATATTATATAAGTAGTAATATCAATTGGGTTTTTACTAAACGGAGCCTGGATACTTCATTTTATTAGTCCGATCACGTAAACCATAAAAAAAATTTGATAATCTAATATCAATCTAAATACTCCCTGCATTTAATTCCACTTTATTTTTTGCGCTTCGCGTTACAAATTTTTGATAATTCAATCAATCTTTTTGGGCAAAACAGAGGATATCTCGATCGAGGGAGAAAATGGGTAAATCCCATATAGCCCAATATATCTGACAAGTCGCACTATATGTCAACCCAAGATGTATCTCCTTCTCCAGGACTTCGAAAAGGTACTTTTGGAACGCCAATAGGCATGAAATGAAAAAAAAAGAGAATGAAGTTCTCTATTTCACTTTGATGTGGAAACGTAAAACTGGGGGTTTCGTTTTTTAATACTATTATCCTTTTTTCCTACTTTATTAATCATATTTAAATTAATCATATTTAATACATAAGTTGAATAAGCTAAAATAAAATATAAAATAAAAGTAAAGGAAATTTTTTACGAACGGGCTTCTGAATGATGAACAACAATAGCTATCTTGGTTCATATAAAATAGGATTCACCCCCATTGCGTATTGGTACTTATCGGATATAGAATAGATCCGCTTCCCTTTTTTCTTATGAATCGAATTGTTCCATTATTACTAACAGAATAGAACAAATATTAATCCTTTCTCCGAAATAATTACCTAAAAAAGGGGGGTCCGTAGCATAGTTTTTTCCAATGCAATAAAGTTACATAGTGTCTATTTTTCGTTGATAAAGGGGTATTTCCATGGGTTTGCCTTGGTATCGTGTTCATACTGTTGTATTGAATGATCCCGGTCGTTTGCTTTCTGTTCATATAATGCATACTGCTCTGGTTGCTGGTTGGGCCGGTTCGATGGCTCTATATGAATTAGCAGTTTTTGATCCCTCCGACCCTGTTCTTGATCCAATGTGGAGACAAGGTATGTTCGTTATACCTTTCATGACTCGTTTAGGAATAACCAATTCGTGGGGCGGTTGGAATATTACAGGAGGGACTATAACGAATCCGGGTCTTTGGAGTTACGAAGGGGTAGCCGGAGCACATATCGTATTTTCTGGCTTGTGCTTCTTGGCAGCTATTTGGCATTGGGTATATTGGGATCTAGAAATTTTTTGTGATGAACGTACAGGAAAACCTTCTTTGGATTTGCCCAAGATTTTTGGAATTCATTTATTCCTTTCAGGAGTGGCTTGCTTTGGTTTTGGCGCATTTCATGTAACAGGATTATATGGTCCTGGAATATGGGTATCCGACCCTTATGGACTAACCGGAAAGGTCCAACCCGTAAACCCGGCGTGGGGCGTGGAGGGCTTTGACCCTTTTGTTCCGGGAGGAATAGCCTCTCATCATATTGCAGCAGGGACGTTGGGTATATTAGCGGGCCTATTCCATCTTAGTGTTCGTCCGCCTCAACGTCTATACAAAGGATTACGTATGGGCAATATTGAAACCGTCCTTTCCAGTAGTATTGCTGCAGTCTTTTTTGCAGCTTTTGTTGTTGCTGGAACTATGTGGTATGGTTCTGCAACTACTCCCATCGAATTATTTGGTCCTACTCGTTATCAATGGGATCAGGGATACTTTCAACAAGAAATATATCGAAGAGTTAGTGCGGGACTGGCTGAAAATCAAAGTTTTTCAGAAGCTTGGTCTAAAATTCCTGAAAAATTAGCTTTTTATGATTATATTGGTAATAATCCAGCAAAAGGGGGGTTATTCCGAGCGGGTTCAATGGACAATGGGGATGGAATAGCTGTTGGATGGTTAGGACATCCCGTCTTTAGAAATAAAGAAGGGCGTGAACTTTTTGTACGTCGTATGCCTACTTTTTTTGAAACATTTCCGGTTGTTTTGGTAGACGGAGACGGAATTGTTAGAGCCGACGTCCCTTTTAGAAGGGCAGAATCAAAATATAGTGTCGAACAAGTAGGTGTAACTGTTGAGTTTTATGGTGGTGAACTCAATGGCGTGAGTTATAGTGATCCCGCAACTGTAAAAAAATATGCTAGACGGGCTCAATTGGGTGAGATTTTTGAATTAGATCGTGCTACTTTGAAATCCGATGGTGTTTTTCGTAGCAGTCCAAGAGGTTGGTTTACTTTTGGACATGCTTCGTTTGCTCTACTTTTCTTCTTTGGACACATTTGGCATGGTTCTAGAACCCTCTTCAGAGATGTTTTTGCTGGTATTGATCCAGATTTGGATGCTCAAGTGGAATTTGGGGCATTCCAAAAACTTGGAGATCCAACTACAAAAAGACAAGCAGTCTGATGCAACATTTCTTTTTTTCTTCTAGTTTCTGTTTGCGATTTTATTTAATATAGGGTACTGCAGGAATCTTGATTTAAACCGCTGCCGTTTCTTTGATTCTTTTTCTTTTTTTCTTTATCCAGAGGGATACTCCCAAGTAAACAAAACAGGTATGAAAGCTATAATTGTAAACCACGATCAAATTTATGGAAGCATTGGTTTATACATTTCTCTTAGTATCCACTTTAGGGATAATTTTTTTCGCTATTTTTTTTCGGGAACCACCTAAAATTTCAACTAAAAAATGAAATAATTTTTCATTATCTTCATTGACGTAATCAGCCTCCAAATATTTGGAGGCTGATTACGTCAACTAGTCCCCGTGTTCCTCGAATGGATCTCTTAGTTGTTGAGAGGGTTGCCCAAAGGCAGTATATAGAGCATACCCAGTAAAACTTACAAGTAACCCAGATATAAAGATGGCGACTAGGGTTGCTGTTTCCATTATTATAGAATTGAAAGACCACAATGGATCTATGCTAAGATCGTTTATTTACAACGGAATGGTATACAAAGTCAACAGATCGTAATGAATACAAAATAAGATTTATGGCTACACAAACTGTTGAGGATAGTTCTAGATCTGGTCCAAGAAGCACTACTGTAGGGAAGTTATTGAAACCATTGAATTCCGAATATGGTAAAGTAGCTCCTGGATGGGGAACGACCCCTTTGATGGGTGTTGCAATGGCTCTATTTGCGGTATTCTTATCTATTATTTTGGAGATTTATAATTCTTCTGTTCTACTGGATGGAATTTCAGTGAATTAGACTGAGAAGAATCTGGAAGTCCCTTTAGCTGGATACAAAAAAGTAAAGTATGTAGGTCTAAAAATTTTAGCCTATTCTCCTTTGGTAGTTCGACCGCGAAATTTTTTTTCTGCATTGTATATTTCCGGAATATGAGTGTGTGACTTGTTAGAATTGACCCTATGGATAGTACAGAGAATGGGATCTGTCATCTTTATCAAGATGGTTTTACTTCGTCGGATATTCATTCGAGTATCCGGAGCACGAAATAGATCAAATAGATCACAAAGTATTCGAACTATGATTCATACTTAATACTCAGACCTCGTAGCCGGACTTCTTTCCGTTCTATCTTATAAACTTTAATAAATCAAAATATTTTTCTGCTTTTAAACTCTTATTTGGATCAAAGGATAAGCGCTTCTTTGTATTTTATTTTTTTAGTCATTATAGCTATTTTTTTGATTGAATAAGTGATGATCCAATGGTTCTCACTCAGTGAATTTTGGACTTTGAAGGTTTCATTGAATTATCGTGGTTCTCGTATGAATCTGAGGTTTCAATTGATTAGTTAAGTAGGGTCTTAACAAGAGAATTCCTATCAATAATAAAGAAAACAAGAAGAAATCCCCATTCCCCGTTCCATACAAATACCAAATAAAAAAGGCAATAAAGATAGGTAATCTAGAAGATTCAAGAGGCCTGTAACGATCAACACAACATAAAGACGAATGAGCTGACTTGATTTTTTGGCATTTAACCACAAAGAAGAGCTTTCGCATTTTGACTCTTTCATATCTTTTAATAATATTGAATGAGAGAGAAGTTTAAAACTTTATATTCCATATCCGTTTCAATCAGTATGTGGTTCTTTTTTTTTTGTTTGAGCTGTACGAGATGAAATTCTCATATACAGTTCTTGGAGGGGGAGTAACCTTGGTTTACCTATCTCAATAAAGTTTATGATTGGTTCGAAGAACGTCTTGAGATTCAGGCGATTGCAGATGATATAACTAGTAAATATGTTCCTCCGCATGTCAACATATTTTATTGTCTAGGAGGAATTACCCTTACTTGTTTTTTAGTACAAGTAGCTACGGGATTTGCTATGACTTTTTATTACCGTCCAACTGTTACTGAGGCTTTTGCTTCTGTTCAATATATAATGACTGAAGCTAACTTTGGTTGGTTAATCCGATCAGTTCATCGATGGTCGGCAAGTATGATGGTCCTAATGATGATCCTGCACGTATTTCGTGTATACCTCACCGGCGGTTTTAAAAAACCTCGCGAATTAACTTGGGTTACTGGTGTGGTTCTGGGTGTATTGACCGCATCTTTTGGTGTAACAGGTTATTCTTTACCTTGGGATCAAATTGGTTATTGGGCAGTCAAAATTGTAACAGGTGTACCTGACGCTATTCCGGTAATCGGATCGCCTCTTGTAGAATTATTACGCGGAAGTGCTAGTGTTGGACAATCCACTTTGACTCGTTTTTATAGTTTACACACTTTTGTATTACCTCTTCTTACGGCCGTATTTATGTTAATGCATTTCCTAATGATACGTAAGCAAGGTATTTCTGGTCCCTTATAAATAATATAGATTCTAGATATTTGTAATTACTCATTTATCTTATTACTTGGTGAAGGACCAATAGTATTTTATTGCTAGAAATATGGATTATTAAAAAAATAAGACATGTATTTGGATATTTCCCTTCAACTACACAATATTTTATTATGTTTTTGACATAAAAAGTTGAAGGGAATTCTATAAAGAGAAAATGGATTATGGGAGTGTGTGACTTGAACTATTGATCGGGCCGTGCAGAAATATGACTTTATCTGCTACATTGGAATTCATAACCAAATGTGTCTTTGTT